TCGAAAAATCTTCATGCAATGAACTTTACAATCCTTGGGTTTATACCAACAACCAAAAAGGTAAAAGTTTTAACAACGAATTGGAAAATCGAATTAAAGTTCTAGACAAAGAAGCTATTTCTTTGCGTGTACTGGAAACAAGAACTCAATTGTGTAACAACGATTCTACAAAAGAATACTTATCAAAAGCCTATGATCCTTTCCTGAACGGATCATATCGCAAAACAATCTACAAAAAACTTTTCTTTTCAACCTTAAAAAACACTTTGATAGAAAATATCATAGATAAATTTGAGATAAATCGGATTCATGGTATACTTCTTCCGGATGCTGATTATCGAGAATTTGAACAAAAAAAAAATAGATTTGAAAAAAAACCATTATCAAGGGAAATTATTCATTTTTTAGCTTTCATCAGTAAATTTGTTAGAGAATCAGGATCTCCCAATCTAAACCCGAAAGGTCCTTCTTTTTTTTTAGAAGGAAGAATAGATGGAACAAAAAATTTTAACTATTTCTTAACTCAAGTTGATCCTGATGGTCAAAAAATTAGCAGAAAATCGATTAGAATAAAAGAAATCAGTAAAGAAATACCTCGATGGTCATACAGATTAATTACCGATTTAGAACAACAATCAGGAGAATATCAAGAAAACGTACCAGTAGATCATCAAATTCGTTCAAGAAAGGGCAAACGTGTAGTGATTTTTACTGCTAACCGGGAGAATAGTGATTCTAATCTTACGGATACTAATATGCCCGATCAAATAGACGAAGTGGCTTTGATACGTTATTCACAACAATCAGACTTTCGGAGGGGTATAATCAAAGGTTCTATGCGAGCTCAAAGGCGTAAAATAGTTATTTCAGAATTGTTTCAAGCAAATGTGCATTCCCCTCTTTTTTTTGAAAGACTACAAAAATTCCCTCTTTTTTCTTTTGATATTTCCGGATTGATTAAACCTATTTTTCAAAATTGGTTGGATAAGGGAGAAGCGTTCAAAATAGTAGAGTATACAAAAGAACAAACAAAAAGAGAAGAAAAAAAAGAAAAGAACAAAAGAAAGGAAAAAGTGCGAATAGAGATAGCAGAGGCCTGGGATAGCATTCCACTTGCGCAAGTAATAAGAGGTTGTATGTTACTAACTCAATCTATTTTTAGAAAAAGGATTCTATTACCCTTTTTAATAATTACAAAAAATATTGGACGTATACTCCTATTCCAACTTCCTGAATGGGCTGAGGATTTTCAGGAATGGAATAGAGAGATACATCTTAAATGTACCTATAACGGTGTTGCATTATCCGAAACAGAATTTCCAAAAAATTGGTTGACAGATGGTATTCAGATAAAAATATTGTTTCCTTTCTGTCTGAAACCTTGGCGCAAATCCAAACTACGATCCTCTCAGAAAGATCTAATGAAAAAGAAAAAAGAAAAAGATGATTTTTGTTTTTTAACAATTTGGGGAATGGAAGCGGAACTTCCTTTTGGTGCGCCCCGAAAACGTCCTTCTTTTTTTAAACCCATTTTTAAGGAATTCAAAAAAGAAATTGCAAAATTAAAAAAGAAGTATTTTCGAGTTCTAACAGTTTTCAAAGAAAAAACAAAATTACTTCGAAAGGTTTCAAAAGAAATCAAAAAATGGGTTATCAGAGGTATTTTTTTTATAAAAAAAATAATAAAAGAACTTTCAAAAGTAAATCCAATTCTATTGTTTAGATTAAGAGAAGTAGAAGTATATAAATCGAGCGAACTTAAAGAAGAAAAAGATTCTATGATAAGCAATGAGAAAATTCATGAATCATTTAGTCAAATTGCATCTCCAGCTTGGACAAATTCTCCATTGACAGAAAAAAAAACGAAGGATCTCGCTGATAGAACAAGTACAGTCCGAAATCAAATAGAAAGAATCTCAAAAGAGAAAAAAAAAGTAACTCCAAGAATAAAAAATCTTAGTCCTAACAAAAAAAGTTATAATGCTAAAAGATTTGAAAAATGGCAAATATTAAAAAGAAGAAATGCTCGATTAATCTGTAAATTACCCTCCTTTTTAAAAATTTTGATTGAAAAAATCTATGCAAATATATATTTATCTATCATTAATATTCCCAGAATAAATACAGAACTTTTTCTTAAATTAACAAAAAAAATTATTGATAAATTGATTTACAATAATGAAAGAAAACAAGCAAAAATTAATACAACAAAGAAAATGCCAATTTCATGTATTTCGGCTATAAAAAAGCCACTTGATAAGATTAATAATATTAAAATGAAAGAAAATTCACATATTTTTTATGACTTATCCTACATGTCACAAGCATATGTATTTTACAAATTATCACAAATCCAAATTAGTAACCCGGTAAGATCTGTTGTTCAATATCAAAGAATACCCCCTTTTATTAAGTGTAAAATAAAGGATTCTTTTGAAAGACAAGGAATGGTTCATTTGAAATTAGCAAATAAGAAACTTCCCCGTTATGAAACGAATCAATGGAAAAACTGGTTAAAAGGGCCTTTTCAATATCATTTATCTCAGATTAGATGGTCTAAATTAATACCAGAAAAATGGCGAAATAGAGTTCGCCGGCGTTGTATAGCCAAAAAGGAAAATCAGCATTCATACGAAAAAGACCTATTAGTTGGTTCCAAAAAACAATCTGAAGTAGATTTCTTATCTAATGAAAAAGAGAATTTTCGAAAATACTATAGATATAATCTTTTATCATATAAATTTATTAATTATGAAAATAAAGCGGAATGCTTTTTTTATAGACCTCCCTTTCAAGGAAATAAGAAGCAAGAAATTTCTGATACTTATAACAGGTCTAAAAAAGACCTTTTTGATATACGGAGGAACATCCCTATTCCAAATGATCTAAGGCAGGTTGATATTCCATATATGGAAAAACCGGCTGATAGAAAATATTTTGATTGGAAAATTTTCCATTTTTATCTTAGACAAAAAGTAGATATTGAGGCCCGGATCATAATTGATCCCAATAGGTATCAAAATGCTCACATTCGTACTAACAACTCTCGAATAATTTCTAAAAAAAATATTTTTTATCTTATGATTCCAGAAACCAATTTACCAAATTATTACAAAGGGTTTTTTGATTGGATGGGAATGAATGAAAAAATGCTAAAGCGCCCTATATCAAATCTGGAATTTTGGCTCTTCCCGGAATTTGTGCTACTTTATAAGGCATATAAAATGAAACCTTGGTTTATACCAAGCAAATTCCTTCTTCTAAATTTAAATAGTAGTAAAAATATTAATGAAAAGAAAAATTTGTTGATAGCATCGAATAAAAAGCCTCGAAATGAAGAAGAAAAAGAACCTATAAGTCAAGGAGATCGTGAATCTGTTTTCTCACAACAAAAAGATATTGAAGAAAATTATGCAAGCTCGAACATTAAAAAGGGGAAAAAGAAAAAACAATACAAAAGCAATACAGAAGCAGAACTAGATTTCTTCCTAAAACATTATTTGCTTTTTCAATTGAGATGGGACGCAACTTTGAATCAAAGAATGATCAATAATATCAAGATCTATTGTCTCCTGCTTAGACTGATAGATCCAAGAAAAATTACTATATCCTCCATTCAAAAAAGAGAAATGAGTTTGGATATAATGTCGATTCAAAAGAATTTAACTCTCTCAGAATTGATGAAGAAAGGAGTATTAGTTGTAGAACCACTTCGTTTGTCTGGCAAAAAAGAAGGACAATTTATTATGTACCAAACCATAGGTATTTCGTTGCTTCATAAGAGTAAGCATCAAATTAATCAAAAATCTCAAGAGCAAAGATATGTTTCTAAGAAAAATTTGGATGAGACTATTTTACCACATCAAAGAATAACCGAAAATAGAGACAAAAAGCATTTTGATTTACTTGTTCCGGAAAATATTTTATCGTTTAAACGTCGTAGAAAAGTGAGAATTCTAATTTGTTTCAATTCAAAGAATATAAATTATATAGATAGAAATCTAGTATTTTGGAATGAAAAGAATGTAACAAACAGGAGCCAAGTTTCACATGACAATAACCATCTTGATAGAGATAAAAATCAATTAATGAAATTAAAGCTCTTTCTTTGGCCTAATTATCGATTAGAAGATTTAGCTTGTATGAATCGTTATTGGTTTGATACCAATAATGGCAGTCGTTTCAGTATGTTAAGAATACATCTGTACCCGCGATTGAAATTCTGTGAATAATACACTTTGTCTATATATCCTATAAATAGAATTTCATTTATAGGGTATATGAAAGTAAACAAATATACAGGTCACGTGCTTTTCTTCTCTCACATCTCATTGTAGTGTCCAATATAAAATGAATATTAATAATATTTCAATTAGATCTAGAAATGAATTAACAGAAACTTCTGAATTTTAGGTCTAAATTCTTCGATGCGAAAATGTACCAATCGTTTTCTATTCCTATCTAAATCGAATTTGAAATTGGATTCATTGGTTTTAATTCCTAAAATTAAGAGTTATTTGGATTAAATTATTGTATATACAAAAAAAATTAATAGCATTATTATTACTGATCGGTAAAATCCATATCTGTACAAGGAAAAAGGGGTCTTTTTTTATGGTAAAAAATTCAGTAATTTCGATTATTTCTCAAAAAGAAAACGAAGTAAATAAGGGGTCTGTTGAATTTCAAGTATTCAGTTTCACCACTAAGATAAGGAGACTTACTTCACATTTAGAATTGCACAAAAAAGACTTTTCATCTCAGAGAGGTTTGCGGAAAATTTTGGGAAAACGTCAACGACTACTAGCCTATTTGTCAAAAAGAAGTAGAGGGCGCTATAAAGAATTAATAGATGAGTTGGATATTCGAGAAATAAAAACTCGTTAACTTGAAGCATGATACCATTTGATGAGCCTAGTCGTTTAAATTTGAATGAATTTCTTTTTACTTTCAGAAATGCATGGAAGACTGACTCGGGAAAAACTTATGATTACACCAATTACAAGAAACGACCTTATGATAGTGAATATGGGGCCTCACCACCCATCAATGCATGGTGTTCTTCGACTGATCGTTACTCTCGACGGTGAAGATGTTATTGACTGTGAACCTATATTAGGTTATTTACATAGAGGAATGGAGAAAATTGCAGAAAATCGAACAATTATACAATATTTGCCTTATGTAACACGTTGGGATTATTTAGCTACCATGTTTACAGAAGCAATAACCGTAAATGGACCTGAACAGCTAGGGAATATTCAAGTACCTAAGAGGGCTAGCTATATTAGAGCTATTTTGCTGGAGTTGAGTCGTATCGCTTCCCATTTGTTATGGCTTGGCCCTTTTATGGCAGATATTGGGGCACAGACCCCCTTTTTCTATATTTTTCGAGAACGAGAATTGATATATGACCTATTCGAAGCTGCTACCGGTATGCGCATGATGCATAATTTTTTTCGTATCGGAGGGGTCGCTGCTGATCTACCTTATGGCTGGATAGATAAATGTTTGGATTTTTGCGATTATTTTTTAACCGGGGTTGCTGAATATCAAAAGCTTATTACACGAAATCCTATTTTTTTAAAACGAGTTGAAGGCATAGGTATTATTGGCGGAGAAGAAGCACTAAATTGGGGTTTATCGGGGCCAATGCTACGAGCTTCCGGAATACAATGGGATCTTCGTAAAGTTGATCGCTATGAGTGTTATGACGAATTTGATTGGGAGATTCAATGGCAAAAAGAAGGGGATTCATTAGCTCGTTATTTAGTACGAATCAGTGAAATGACAGAATCTATAAAAATAATCCAACAAGCCTTGGAAGGAATTCCAGGGGGGCCCTATGAGAATTTAGAAAGCCGGCGCTTTGATAGAATAAAAGACTCTGAATGGAATGATTTTGAATATCGATTTATTAGTAAAAAGCCTTCGCCCACTTTTGAATTGTCGAAGCAAGAACTTTATGTAAGAGTCGAAGCACCAAAAGGAGAATTGGGAATTTTTCTGATCGGAGATCAGAGTGTTTTTCCTTGGAGATGGAAAATCCGACCGCCGGGGTTTATCAACTTGCAAATTCTTCCACAGTTAGTTAAAAGAATGAAATTGGCTGATATTATGACGATACTAGGTAGTATAGATATCATTATGGGAGAAGTTGATCGTTGAAATGATAATTGATATAATAGAAATAGAAGCTATCCATTCTTTTTCCAGATTGGAATCCTTAAAAGAATTTTATGGGATCATATGGATGCTTGTCCCTATTTTCCTTCTTGTATTAGGAATCACACTGGGTGTTCTAGTAATTGTTTGGTTAGAAAGAGAAATATCCGCAGGGATACAACAACGTATTGGCCCCGAATACGCGGGGCCTTTGGGAATTCTTCAAGCTTTAGCCGACGGTACAAAACTACTTTTCAAAGAAAATCTTCTTCCATCTAGAGGAGATACTCGTTTATTCAGTATTGGTCCATCCATAGCAGTCATATCCATTTTACTAAGTTATTCAATAATTCCTTTTAGCTATCGCTTTATTCTAGCTGATCTTAGTATTGGTGTTTTTTTATGGATCGCCATTTCAAGTCTTGCTCCCGTTGGATTGCTTATGTCAGGATATGGATCAAACAACAAATATTCCTTTTTAGGTGGATTAAGGGCTGCTGCTCAATCAATTAGTTATGAAATACCATTAACTCTATGTGTATTATCAATATCTCTACGTGTGATTCGGTGAGACATAAAAATTCCCCCATTTCTTTTCTTTCTAACAAGAAAGTCAAATGATTTGAATATTGATTTTTTTATTCATCATTGGGTTCATGAATTAAACCAGATAGTTATATGAGTGAAATAAAACGGCTTACAAATTTGCTGTTAAAAGAATGAAATCTCATTTCCTATGTACAAGAATTAAGTGAAAGTAAACATAAGCAGTCAAGACTGTTTACCCCAAGATTGGCTGATTAGTCATCGCGGCTTGAAGCGGGTTTAAAAGATCAATTGTATGGGTTTTTCTATACTATTTCCATAGCATAGATGTATTATCCTAACGAAAGATAAAAAAAACGAGTGGATGGTTAGGAAGACCAAGATACACAAAGGGTTAGTAATAGAGATTCTGAAAACAATCCAATAGGATATTTTTGTTATAGAAAAATAATTAGAAATTAGAATTGGGGCTTTAAGTTGGTAGAAATTATTAAGAAGTACTCCCCATGATTTCGACCCAGAGTATGTTCCTGTCCACCGATTAAGTAAATAACTATCAAAACGAATAAATCTTTTACTTTTGATAATGTGAATAATACCTCTTTTATGAGAAAGGAGAATAGGAACGAAATCAAATTCTTGTTATGTAATATAATTTTTTTCGTAATCGAAAAGGAGAAGTTGAAATATCTATGCGATATTCCTCTAAAAAGTCTTTTTTTCATTCAAAGATAAAGTTTTTAATCAAAAAAGAAAAATGACAATTCTTAAAATATGAGATCAATTCAG